TCTAAATGTAATGACTAGAAGTGCTACTGATAATAATGATCCACAAAGAAGAGCCGCATAGCTCAATATCATCATACTTACGTGCATTATTAACCACTCCGATTGTAGAGCAGGTACTAATATTGTGGGTTTACGTATTTCAGTTAAAAGACCCGAAGTAGCAAAGCCTTGGGTAAAAATAGTACTTGAGGCAGTTATTTCGGTTAAATAATTTTTTCTTATTTTGAAATAAGGGACTATATGAATAAGGGAGAAACTCCATGAAAGAAAGATTAATGATTCATATAAATCACTTAGTGGGAAATGGCCCGAATAAATCCAACGAGTGATTAATAATCCTGTTAGACATAAAAAAGTAACTATCATCCCCTTTTCTGACGAATCATATGGTTTTATGATTTCATTGCCCAATAAGGTTATCAAATGAATTATAATTACAATTGAAACAATCGAAAAGGAAATATGAGTGAATATATGCTCTAAAGTTGAAAATATCATAAAAATGAAAAAAAGGGAGGGAATCCCCTAAATTAATATTAATTAAGAATTAGAAATCGGGAATTTAATTTATTTTTATTATAGGATCTATTGGATATCTTTTAGAAGATGTCATGCCGCCACTCGGACTCGAACCGAGATGCTCTAGCACTGCTTCCTAAGAGCAGCGTGTCTACCGATTTCACCATAGCGGCTTACTCGAACTAATAATAGCCTATTTATATTCAATCGTCGATATTGAACAAGTCAATTCAATCAAATAAGTTTTTTAGTCAACACTCAAATTGATAAAAAAAATGAGTTCAAAAGTCAATTTGAAGGTTCATTAGTTTCATTTATTAGGGTGTCCGGTTTATTTATCTTAGGGCTTTGACGTAGTTTATCCTATTCTAAAATCCAACTTTTGTAAGTAGATTATTCTCTCGATAGAATAAAAAAACTGTTTTCATTTTTTACTTTTATTGATACTTCATTATTTCTCGTTTATCTGATTTCATAAATTTCAAACAAAAAATAAATTTTCTCAATGAATCCAAAATAGGTTATTTTGGATTACTTCAAATTGACACATTATTTGTACATTGACAGATTAGTTATACATAATATCTCCACAATGAAGTTCTTTTATTAATTGGGCTCAAAATTGGAGATATATGGTAAATCCATTTCATTTTCATATAGTAATTAAATTACTAAAAATTATAAAAAATTAGAAATTAAGAAGTCATAAAGTTATCCAAAATTTTTTACCATGTAATCCATTAGTTTCAACAATCCATTAATTTGAACTAAAAATATTATATCTGCCCTTCCCGAGAAAGAGAAAAATTGTTCATTATTGTAAAGGTCGATGGGGAAAATAAGACTCCCCACCACAAAAATATTAGTGAAAATATACTACAAAGAAATAAAAAATCTTGTATTTTTTTCTTTATTCTTTTTTTTTTTAGAATTCAGAAAACAGAAGAATTCTTTTTTTTAGACATCTTATAAGATGGAAACCTGGTCTATTTCATATTGATTAGAATAGGGACTGCCAATTGTTAATTTCATATTAAAAAAGTATTGAGCCAAATTTTTGAGTCAAATCCATTCCGCTTATTCCAATATTTTAGGACTTATTTGTTTGTCGTACAAAAAAACTTTTTGAATTCCCAGTAGAAAGAGATTTCCCTAATGACAAAGCTTTTAACGCCGCCCAATATCCTTTCCTTTTCCAAATATTTTTACGAATACGCTTTTTTGATATAGAAGTACGTTTTTTTGGAACTGCCATTTGAAAATCATTGTTATAGTTGGATGTGAAAGACATCTATTATTCAAAACAAATTATTATTTCTTATTGATTATCTATTTTTTCTATAAATAATATTCTCTTTATAAAAAAGAAATATAGATATGTGAAAGATCCGTTAAATTGGATCAAAAATTACTCGAAATAATAAAATTTTGATTCCATACAATATTTGTCAAACCAAAAATTTTTGGTTTGGAACTCTTAGTTCTCGTTCTTTATCTCTCAAATTTATATCTTTTCTTTAGAATCTGCTAGGTCATAGAAATGAAACTTAATGATTTAATAAAATTTAATAAAATAAAGAAAGAACCTAAAAGACCTTGATTTTCGTCATTCTAGACTTTATTTACACGTAATAAAATACCTCAAAGGATTGTAAACTTTTCCCTAATAAAAAACTTGAGTCTTTTTTTAGTCAAACTCGAGAAAAGAATACACCTAAATTCAATTTTAAAATTCGAATGAGATTACTAATAAATCTGTTAAAGGATACGTGGTTTGATAAAAAAATATCTCAGTCGTTTTTTACCCTTTCTCGATAAAAAAAGTTCATTTTAGATCTATAATATTCTAACGTTTACTAAGAAATCGTTTTGATTGAAATGGAAAACAATCAATCCCATAATGAAGTAGTTAATGCGTTGAAAGAAACTAACTAAATTCAAGAGTTTTTATTTCATTAGACCGATGACCTTAGTTAATCCT